TTTGGGTTTTAATTGTGGTGATATTCGCTTTTGTATGTTTAAATAGCTTATAAAGAGCGTGGCACTGAAGATGCTAAGGAGATTTTAGGATCTTTGAACAACCATAAGGCCTAAGCCTAACTTTACAGTGAAAATGTAATGTTTTAAGTAAACTACATGGATGAAGAAATGTTAACGGAATTCAACCGCTAGAGAAAGAGTTAGCAGCTCTTTCATGATCATCACATTTCAAGAAGGGGTTAACCCAATTCTATCATTAACAGTGATAAGCCTCTCTTTGGCTTTACTTAATGGAGGAGGATGAAAACCATCTAGTACCAGGTCGAAACTGGGTGCAAATTATCGCTTCCCCTCCATTTTCTCCTCTTTTTTAGGAGATAAGAGGAGAAAATCTTAAGGCAGGTTGATGAACAACACCTTTTGGATGCAAACCAAATATTATAATTAACTACAGCCCTAGTTTGCTCAGTCGAGGGCTCCTTGGTTCCATTCATGGTATAATCCAATAATTAGAATTAAAATAAAAAATCCTCCAACCAAGAATCATGTGGAAGGTGATGTTATAGGTAGAAGGATGATTAAAGGGAGTAACAATGCAATTTCTACATCAAAAATTAAGAAAATAACTGCAATTAAAAAGAACCGTAATGAAAAAGGTAGTCGAGAGGAACTTTTTGGGTCAAATCCACACTCAAAAGGGGATCTTTTTTCTCGATCTACGATTGATTTTTTAGATAATAATGAAGCTAGAATTATTACTACAGATGTAATGGTGATTAAAATAATAGCTATGGTTGAAATAATTAAAATTATCTATTTTGGATTCCCCAAACCTTCTGATTGGAAGTCAGCTATACTTATATACTAAACAGATTAACTACCTCATCAATAAATTGAAATATAAAGGAATAATCAAACTACATCAACAAAATGTCAATATCAAGCTGCGGCTTCAAATCCAAAATGGTGACCTGCAGAAAAATGTTCAAAGTAGTGTCGCACTAAACAAACTAATAAAAAAGTTGTTCCAATAATTACATGCAGCCCATGGAATCCAGTTGCTATAAAAAAAGTAGATCCATAAACTGCATCTGCAATTGTAAAAGGGGCTTCAATATATTCATAAGCTTGTAGGATAGTAAAGTAAATACCTAATAATACTGTAAAAAATAATCCTTGCAGTCCTTGTGAATGATTCCCTTCCATTAACCCGTGGTGTGCTCATGTTACTGTGACACCTGAAGCTAATAAAATGGCTGTGTTTAATAAGGGAATCTGTAGAGGGTTGAAAGCTGAGATTCCTGCGGGTGGCCAAATTGCTCCTAGTTCAACGGCAGGGGATAAGCTACTATGAAAGAATGCCCAGAAAAAAGAAATAAAAAAGAAGATTTCAGAAACAATAAAAAGAATTATTCCTCAACGTAAACCTAAAGTAACTACATATGTATGTAATCCTTGATAAGTCCCTTCCCGTGTAATATCTCGTCATCATTGGATTATAGTTAAGGTTGTAATAGTAAACCCTAAAAGTAAAAGGTTAGTATTGTATTGGTGAAACCATTGGATTAATCCTCTAAGAGTAACTATAGCTCCAATAGCTCCTGTTAAAGGCCAAGGACTTTGGTCAACCAAATGGTAAGGGTGATTTCTGTGTGTAGACATTAGTTAACTTCACTAGAGTATAAGGTTCTTAGTACTGCAAAGACGTAAGATTGAATAATAGCAACAGCTGATTCTAAAACTAAAAGAGCAATTTGTCCAATAATAAGAAAACTTAAGATAGTTAGAGATAAACTAGGCCCTGTATTTCCTAATAAAGTTATTAATAGATGACCAGCAATTATATTAGCAGCCAACCGTACGGCAAGAGTACCTGGTCGGATGATATTACTAATGGTTTCAATGCAGACTATAAAAGGTATTAAAACCGGGGGAGTTCCTTGAGGAACTAAATGGGCAAATATATGTTGGGTGTGGTTAATTCATCCGTAGAGTATAAAACTCAACCATAAGGGTAAGGCTAAAGCAAGGGTAAAAGCTAGGTGACTAGAGCTCGTGAAAATATAAGGGAATAATCCTAAAAAGTTATTAAATAAAATTATTGAAAATAAAGAAATAAATAAAAAAGTACTACCAGCGTGACCAGTAGGACCCAATAAAGTACTAAACTCCTTATGTAAAATTCTTGTCACCTTATCTCAAATAAGAGAATAACGGGAGGGTAATAATCAAAAAGCTGAAGGTAGTAATAAAATACCTAAAAAAGTTCTAAACCAATTTAATGAAAGGTTCAAAATTCTACTTGAGGGGTCAAATACGGAAAATAAATTAGTTATCACTTTCAATTAAAAGGTTGTGTTTTGAATTGTTCTGATGTCGAAGTAGGGGTTCTTGGGGTGTATAAAAAATAATTTATAATTCCAAAAAAGATTAAAGTGAGAGAGAAAATCGTAAATAAAGTTAACCATCTTAATGGGGCTATTTGAGGCACCAAGAGATGCTGGATTTAGACCAACAATTTTAGTGTGACATACTAAAGTTAATTTAACTAATCTCTTCACTAGAAGTAAGTGCTAATTTACTATGGGTGGTTTAAGAGACCACTACTTGCTTCAGACATCTAGTGAAGCTTCTCTTATAGATGAAATTCAAGAAACAAAAGTCTTAGTAGGAACTCTTTCAATAACAATAGGTATGAAACTATGATTTGCTCCACAAATTTCGGAACATTGTCCATAAAACAATCCAGGTCGATTTATAAGGAAGCTAGTTTGATTAAGACGGCCTGGGGTTCCGTCAACCTTAACTCCTAAGGAAGGGACAGCCCAAGAGTGAAGTACGTCTGCGGCAGTAATTAAAACTCGAATTTGTGTATTTATTGGTAACACTGTGTGGTTATCTACTTCTAATAAACGGAAGTTTCCTTCTTCTAATTCATGGGCGGGGATTATATAAGCATCAAATTCAACTTGAAGAAAATCAGAATATTCATAACTTCAATATCATTGATGCCCAATAGTTTTTAGAGTAATGGCAGGGTCTCTTACTTCATCTAAAAGGTATAAAAGTCGAAGAGATGGTAATGCAATAAAAATTAAAGTAATTGCGGGTAAAATGGTTCAAATTACTTCGATAGTTTGACCTTCTAATAAATAACGATGAGTATAAGAGTTAAAAAATAATGTAATTATTAAATAACCTACTAAAACAGTAATTATTACTAAAATTAAAAGAGTGTGATCGTGAAAGAAAGTTAATTGTTCTATTAATGGTGAGGTTCTATCCTGAAATCCTAAATTAGCTCATGTTGCCATTAGTTTCTAATGAGAGGATTTACCTCTATATATGGAGCTTAAATCCATTGCACTTATCTGCCACATTAGAAGTTTAAAAGAGTAGGGAGCTCAGAATAACTATGCTCGGCTGGAGGGAGACTATGGAATCACTCGATTGAAGAATTTATTTGTAAAGGGAAGGCAACTTGTCGTTGACTAATAATACTTTCTCAAACAATAAATATGAGTATAAGAACCCCCACCAAAGAAATAGTAGAACCAACAGAGGAAACTACGTTTCAAGCTGCGTAAGCATCTGGGTAGTCTGAGTACCGGCGGGGTATGCCAGCTAAACCTAAAAAGTGTTGTGGGAAAAATGTCAAATTAACTCCAATAAACATGACTGCGAAGTGTGCCTTTAATCATTGTGGGTGTAAAGAAAGTCCTGTAAATAAAGGAAATCAATGAACTAATCCTCCTATAATAGCAAATACAGCTCCCATAGATAAAACATAATGAAAGTGAGCTACAACATAATAGGTGTCATGGAGAACAATATCAATAGAAGAATTGGCTAAAACAACCCCAGTTAAACCTCCAATCGTAAATAAGAAAACAAACCCCAGAGCCCAAAGTAAAGAAGGACTGTAAGTTAATTGGGTCCCGTGAAGGGTAGCTAACCAACTGAAAATTTTGATTCCTGTTGGGACAGCAATAATTATTGTAGCTGCGGTAAAATAAGCTCGGGTGTCTACGTCTATCCCTACGGTAAATATGTGATGAGCTCACACAACAAAACCTAATAATCCAATAGCTAGTATTGCATAAATTATTCCTAAAGTTCCGAAAGCTTCCTTCTTCCCTCTTTCTTGTCTAATAATATGGGAAATTATCCCAAATCCTGGTAGAATTAAAATATAAACTTCTGGATGCCCAAAAAATCAAAATAAATGTTGATAAAGAATAGGATCCCCTCCCCCAGCAGGATCAAAGAATGATGTATTTAGATTTCGATCTGTTAGTAATATTGTAATTGCTCCAGCTAAAACTGGTAGTGATAATAAAAGAAGAATGGCAGTAATTAGAACAGATCAAACAAACAAGGGAATACGGTCTATAGTTATCCCACTAGATCGTATATTAATAGTGGTGGTAATAAAATTAACAGCTCCAAGAATTGAAGAAACCCCAGCTAAATGAAGAGAGAAAATAGCTAAATCAACAGAAGCACCTGCATGGGCAATCCCTGCTGAAAGTGGGGGGTAAACCGTTCAACCTGTACCTGCTCCTCTTTCAACTATTCTGCTAGCCAATAATAATGTTAAGGCAGGAGGCAATAATCAAAAACTTATATTATTTATTCGTGGGAAAGCTATATCTGGGGCACCTAATATAAGAGGAACTAACCAATTACCAAACCCACCAATTATAATAGGCATAACTATAAAGAAAATTATAATAAAAGCATGAGCAGTAACAATCACATTATAAATTTGGTCATCTCCAATTAGTGAACCAGGTTGTCCTAATTCTGCTCGAATTAAAAGTCTAAGAGAAGTTCCTACTATCCCTGATCAAGCTCCAAAGATGAAATAAAGGGTACCAATATCCTTATGGTTTGTTGAAAAGAGTCATTGTCGCGGTAAAGTGGCTGAATTAGGTGATAGACTGTAAATCTATTTAAGAGAGTTAATCTCTCCTTTGCCAGGTTTTATAGTCTAAATTAAGACGCTAGGCTGCAATCCTAGAAATGTGATATCACTAAGGCTTAAAAGAGTAAACTTTTATTTATAGCTTTGAAGGCTATTTGTTTAATTAACATAAAACCTTAAACCACTGAAATAATTAAACCACATAACAGTAAACCAAACAAAGAAATTGTTAATCTAGAAACTACCAATATTTGAGATCTAAAGGAAATGTTGGAAACAATTAATCATTTAGGTTCATGGTGGGCAATCATAAAGGCTGAGTAACCTATTCGGATATAAAAATAAAGGGTAATTAGAGTTAGGGTTACTATAATTGTAATTACAAAATAAAACCCTGCATTAACTATTCCTTGAATAATAATTCATTTGGGGAGGAAGCCTAGGAAGGGAGGAAGCCCTCCTAAAGATAATAAATTACAAAATGCAGCAAGTTTAAATACAGGGTTAGAAAGAGGTAATGAAAAGATTTGGTTAATGTGGGAAATATTAAATAGATTAAATAAAAGTACAACAGAAATACTTAATAGAGAATAAAAAAGAAAATAAGTGATTCAGTATGACTCCCCCAACAGGGAAGCTGCCAACATCCAGCCTAAATGATTGATTGATGAATAAGCTATAATTTTACGTAATGAGGTTTGGTTAAACCCTCCTAAAGAACCCGCTAAAGCACAAAGAATAATAAAAGAAAAAGCAACAAACGAGGGGGTAAATACATAAGAGATTAATATTAAAGGCGCAATTTTTTGTCAAGTTATTAAAATAAGTCCATTAATTCATCTTAATCCTTCCATTACCCCAGGAAACCAAAAGTGGAATGGGGCAGCTCCTATTTTTAGGAGGAGTGTGGATCTAATTAATAAATTTAAAGAAGGGTTTCATATAAAATGGGAAAAAGGTAATTGGGTGTAAATCCCTAAGGAAATAGCACCAAAAATTAAAATTGCAGATGCCAAAGCCTGGGTGAGAAAATATTTTAAAGCTGATTCGGTGGAGAATTGGTTGTTTTTATTTGATATAAGAGGGATAAATGAAAGTAAGTTGATTTCTAACCCCGTTCATGCCCCTAGTCAAGATGAAGAAGAAATTGAAATTAATGTACCTAATATTAAAGTTAAATAAAATAATAAACGAGTTGGATGAAGCATCACTAGAAAGAGGAATCACCATAAATAGGGTATGAACCTATTAGCTTAACTTTAGCTTATCTTTCTACATTATAGTGTATGAAGCACAAAAGTTTTTGATACTTTAAGAAATAGTTTAATTCTATTAAATGTAATAGAGAGAGGAGTAGTCTCCATAAGTAGGGTATGAACCTATTAGCTTATCTTAGCTTATCTCTCCAATGAGAGTGGGGACGGCCCACTTAATTCACCCTATCAAGGTGACCCTTTATTCAGGCACCTCATTTTCTCCCCTTCACAAATACAGGGGAGAAAATGCTTATTTTATGGTGGGATGATTGAGAATGGGGCAGCTATCGTGAATGAGTAAAGTTTAGGCTTCATTCTTTGGAGAAAACTTCCCAACCTTAGATCTAAAAATCTTAATCGTAGTATCTATCGGGATGATTGGGAATGGGGCAGCTATCGTGAATGAGTAAAGTTTAGGCTTCATTCTTTGGAGAAAACTTCCCAACCTCTGCTTTCATTATTTCTATGATATATATATATAATATACCACTTTATTAATAAGGTTATACAAGACCCTTAGATCTCTAGTAGGGAGAAAGAGATCTAAGGGATCAAAGTATCTTTTATTTATATGTATATATATATATTGATCCTTCTTAGAGCTTAAGGTAAAAAAACCTCTAAGAAGGCTCTTATCTGGTCTAATTCTTATCCAGAGTTGGTCTCAAAAGATTGATTTCTTGATTTCCTTTTTTTATCTTTCTTATTCGAATTATTGAGGAGATTTAACAGATTTAGATATCTTAACCCATGGTTTTCCATTCTGACATTAAAAGTTTTATTCTAGCTAAGGAATTTCCTGGTAGGTTGTTTCACATGTGAGGTTTTACGAGAGTGAAAGGGTGATCTAAAAGGTCCTTCATTTGGCAATAGTCGCAGTGTTTGATATTGGGGGTCAGATAAATCTGGAGCCAGCAATTTTTTTTAGCCCCGGCCAAATTCGTGCCAGCCGCCGCGGTTACACGGAAGGGACAAGGATATTTTATTGGTTTGTAATTAGTTGTGGGTTAGGTTGAAAGAAAGATTTTGTTAGGTGAAATTTTAAAGTTTAAGTTAACCAATGATGGGTAAATGAAGTTATGAAACTTAGGTAATAAACTAGGATTAGATACCCTATTATTCTGAGCGTTAATGTTGAACCAGAGTAGTAAGAGATAGGATCTTGAAACTCAAAGAATTTGGCGGTGTTTTAGTCCATTCAGAGGAATCTGTCCCATAATCGATAATCCACGTTTACTTAACTTAGTTTGGTTTTCAGCTTGTATACCGCCGTCAAAAGAGTGATTCTAGAGAATATCCTCTAATACCTTAAATGAGGTTTATGTCAGGTCAAGGTGCAGCTTATGGCTAAGGGGAGATGGATTACAATAAGTTTACTTAGACGGAAAGTAAGTTGCAAAAGTTATTAAAAGGTGGATTTGAGTGTAATGAAATTTAGATAAATTTTATGAAATAGGCTCTAAAACAAGCACACATCGCCCGTCGCTCTCGTTTCTTAAGGCGAGATAAGTCGTAACAAAGTAGGTGTACCGGAAGGTGCTTCTAGAAAGTCAAAGTAGAGCTTGGTTAGTTAAGCTTTCCGTTTACACCGGAAGGAAGTCGTGCGATTCGATGTATTTTGAGAAATAAGCTAGCTTTATAAATTAGTGGGGTTGATTATTTTTATATAAAACAATATCAAGAAAAGTGTTTAGTACTGGGTAAAGAATAAATTAAGAAAGCATTAAGGTTAAGTACCGTGAGGGAAAGTTGAAATAATTGAAAATTCATTCAGGGAAAAGTAGATTTGATGTCGTACCTTTTGTATCAGGGTTTATTAAATATGTGAGTTGAGACTTTATTCTCGATACAAAGAGGGCTATATGGGTAATTTATATAAGGTAGCAAACTTATTTGTAATACCTTTATAGTAACGAAATGTTAGCCGATCTTTGTGGTTTCTAGTTTCTTAAGAAATGAATTAAATTCAGGGGTTTATAGAATTTTGAGTAATTTGCTTGAATTTTTAATAAATTCTAATGGGTTGAGGGATAAGCTTCGACTTATTATTAAAACCTTAAAATCTAAGGAAAGTTGGTAGGCTTGAGAGTAGCCATCACAGAAGAATGTTATAATTTGCTTTCTTTCTTTTAAATTTTAGTGGGGTTTAACTGACTATTAAGAAATCTCCTAAAACTTTATAGGAGGGGTATAATGATGAAATAAGTATAAATACAATAATATGTTATTAATTTTAGTAAGGAACTCGGCAAAAATAATGCTCGCCTGTTTATCAAAAACATCGCCTTTTGAAGGGATAGAAGGTCTAACCTGCCCACTGAGGAAATTAAAGGGCCGCGGTATTTTGACCGTGCAAAGGTAGCATAATCATTAGTCTTCTAATTAAAGGCTGGAATGAATGGTTGGACGAGGTATTAGCTGTCTCACTAAAATTATTTAGAATTTAGCTTTTTGGTCAAAAGGCTAAAATGATGTTGGAGGACGAGAAGACCCTATAGATCTTTACGTTTTATTAATTTAATTTGTTTAGTAAAGGTTTAATTTTATTAGGAAAACGTTTCGTTGGGGTGACGAGAAGACAAATGTAACTCTTTTTATAATTTAACACTGATGAGTGATTAATTGATCCATTTATTATGATTATAAGACTAAGTTACCTTAGGGATAACAGCGTAATCTTTTTTGAGAGTTCTAATCGACAAGAAGGGTTGCGACCTCGATGTTGGACTAAGGGTTATTTTTGGGTGCAGCTGCTCAAAGTTTAGGTCTGTTCGACCTTTGAATCCTTACATGATCTGAGTTCAGACCGGCGTAAGCCAGGTCGGTTTCTATCCTCAATTTAATTAAATATTTTAGTACGAAAGGACCAAATATTTGAGATATTCTCTAGGAATGAATAATAATAAACCACTTTGGCAGATAAGTGCAATGGATTTAGAATCCTTAAATGGAGATAAGCTCTTCAGGTGGTAAATGTTTTATAAAGATTTAGTTTTGGGATTAGTGGGAAGATTATTATTAATTATTTGTGTTTTGGTAGGGGTGGCTTTTTTGACTTTATTGGAACGTAAGGTTTTAGGTTATATCCAAATTCGTAAGGGCCCTAATAAGGTAGGACTTTGTGGTATCCCTCAACCTTTTGCGGATGCTATTAAGTTATTTACTAAGGAACAAACATACCCGGTTTTGTCTAACTACTTGCCTTATTATATTTCTCCTATTTTTAGTTTGTTTTTAGCTTTGTTAGTGTGGTTAATTATACCTTATATGGTTGGGTTACATAGTTTTGGATTAGGTTTGTTATTTTTCTTATGTTGTACAAGATTAGGGGTTTATACTGTAATGATTGCAGGTTGGTCTTCTAATTCTAATTATGCTTTATTAGGAGGTTTACGGGCTGTTGCCCAAACTATTTCCTATGAAGTTAGATTAGCTTTAATTTTACTATCTTTTGTGTTTTTAGTAGGTAGTTATTCTTTATTGGATTTTGAGGTTTATCAAAGATATTGTTGGTTTATATTTAGTACACTACCTTTAGTTTTGGCTTGGTTTGCTTCTTGTTTAGCGGAGACTAACCGCACTCCTTTTGATTTTGCTGAAGGAGAATCGGAATTAGTATCTGGTTTTAATGTTGAATATAGTAGAGGAGGGTTTGCTTTAATTTTTATAGCTGAATATGCTAGAATCTTATTTATAAGTATATTATTTAGAGTTATCTTCTTAGGTTGTGACTTAATAAGTTTTGATTTTTATTTAAAGTTGGTGTTTTTGTCTTTTATATTTATTTGAGTACGAGGAACTTTGCCACGGTTCCGGTATGATAAGTTGATGTTTTTAGCATGAAAAAGCTTTTTGCCTCTTTCTTTAAATTACTTAGTCTTCTTTGCAGGGTTAAAAATTTTAGGGGTGGGCATTGGTGTATAATTGAATTTTTTAAGTAAAGCCAATAGAGGAATCGAACCTCTTGAGTATGCTTTCAAAACATAAGTTATCCTTATAACTAATCGGCTAATTAAGTAAGGAGTCTCAAAGCTTTAATATTAAAGGGTTAATTAAATAATAAAGGAAATAAACTACTGTGAGAATTTGTCCAATGAGAATATAAGGATCTTCTACCGGTCGGGCTCCAATTCAAGTAAGGAGAAATACAATAGCAACCATACTTCAGAATAAAACTTGATTTAAGGGGTAAAATTCTAATCCTCGGAAATTGCTTTTGTTGGCAAAGGGGAGAATAAATAGGATAGCAATAGAAAGAACTAAAGCAATTACCCCTCCTAATTTATTAGGAATTGATCGTAAAATAGCGTAAGCAAATAAGAAATATCATTCAGGTTGGATATGTACAGGGGTGACCAAAGGGTTTGCTGGAATAAAGTTGTCAGGGTCTCCTAAAAGGTAAGGGTCTAATAGCGTTAATAAAGTTAGGATTATTATAAGTAGTACAAATCCAAATACATCCTTAAATGTAAAGTAGGGGTGAAAAGGGATTTTGTCTACATCTCTGTTGACTCCAAGAGGGTTATTAGACCCTGTTTGATGTAGGAATAATAGGTGGATTATTGTGGCAGCTGCAACAATGAAAGGTAGTAGAAAATGGAAAGTAAAGAAACGGGTTAATGTGGCGTTATCTACCGCAAATCCCCCTCAAACTCATTGAACTAAATCAGTTCCTAAGTAAGGGATAGCTGAAAGTAGGTTAGTAATAACTGTAGCACCCCAAAAAGATATTTGTCCTCAAGGTAAAACATACCCTATGAATGCAGTTCCTATAACTAAAAATAAAATAATAACTCCAACTATTCAAGTATGTATAAATTGGTAAGACCCGTAATATATTCCTCGCCCAATATGTAGATAAATACAAATAAAAAAGAAGGAAGCTCCATTGGCGTGTAGAGTACGTAAAAATCAACCATAATTTACATCTCGACAAATGTGGGCTACTCTAGAAAATGCTAAATCAATGTGAGCTGTATAGTGTATAGCTAAAAACAAACCTGTGGCAATTTGAATTACTAAACATAACCCTAGTAAGGATCCAAAATTTCATCAGGCAGAGATATTGGATGGTGCAGGTAAATCAACCAAAGCGTTATTGGCAATTTTAAATAAAGGATGACTTAATCGTATAGGTTTAAACATTAGTTCTTTGAGCGTAAAGGACCCTCATAAATTTGGGTTACAGTAACTACTGCAATTAAAGTTAAGAATAAATAACAAACCAATAAAAGGGTAAGGTAATAAGAAGGAGAAGAATAAAGCTTAAGTAAAAGGTTACCAATATCAGTAGTTAAGTACAACTGTGGGTTAGTTAATTGTTCTGGGGTTTCAGGGGATAGTATGGATAATGGATCATTAATTAATCTAAATCCTATAATCAATACCATAAATAGAACAACATTTAATATGGTTTGGGATGAGATAGAAAACATTTCATTCGATGCAAGACTCGTTACATAAATGAATAATACTAATATTCCTCCTAAGAAAACCAAAAACAAAATATAAGAAAACCAAAAGCTAGGAGCTAGTAACCCAGTAAGTAGGGCAATTAAAAGGGTTTGTAGTAAAAGAATTAGTCCTATAGCTAATGGGTGGTTTATAGTTATAAACGTGAGTCCTACTATTAATGACGAAAATAATAAAATTAGTTGTGACAAGACAGAGGGTAGTTTATATAAAATATTAGTTTTGGAGACTAAAGATAGGGCGTGGCTTTACCTCTGAAGTTTTAAGAGAATAATCTCATTATTGGTTTACAAGACCAAAGTTTTATTTTAAACTATTAAAACTAATGTTAAAATTCATGTGATTATTATTATTAGTGATTACTATATTTTCCGGGGTTGGTGTTTTTGTTTCTAAGCGAAAGCATCTCTTGGCTACGTTGTTAAGATTGGAATTCATCGTTTTATCGATTTATAGCTTATTGTTCATTTATTTGATTAGAATAGGGCTAGAAATGTATTTTACCATGGTCTTTCTAACGTTTTCGGTCTGTGAAGGTGCTCTTGGGCTGTCTATTTTAGTTTCTATGATTCGAACTCACGGGAATGATTATTTCCAATCATTTAGTGTATTACAATGTTAAAAATTTTGGTTAGTCTTTTAGGAGTGATCCCTTTACTTTTTATTAATAAAAGATGACATTTGGTTCATATTAGTTTTTATCTTTTGACTTTTATATTTATCTTATTAGGAGGTTATCCTTATTTATTTTATCACTCGGGTTATTTTTTAGGTTGTGATGTAATTTCTTTTGGTTTAATTTTATTAAGTTTTTGAATTTGTGGTTTAATAATTATGGCTAGCCAATCAGTTTTGAAATATAGTTATTATAATGGTTTATTTTTATTTATAATTTTATTTTTAATGTTGATGCTTTATTGTACATTTAGAACATACAATTTATTCTTATTTTATTTATTTTTTGAGGGATCTTTAATTCCAACTTTGTTTTTAATTTTAGGTTGAGGGTACCAACCAGAGCGAGTTCAAGCAGGAATATATTTATTATTTTATACTTTGTTGGCCTCTTTACCTTTATTGGTAGGGATTTTTTATATCTATGAAAATTTAAGAAGATTATTTATCCCATTTTTAACTGCTGGCGCTATTATGAGAAATTCATCTTTATTTTATTTGGCCATAGTATTTGCCTTTTTAGTGAAAATACCTATGTTTTTAGTTCATTTATGGTTACCCAAGGCTCATGTAGAAGCTCCAGTTAGAGGTTCAATGATTTTGGCAGGTGTTTTACTGAAATTAGGAGGATATGGGTTATTACGGGTTTTTAATTTAATCACTAGCTTAGGGTTAAAATTTAATTTTATTTGAATTGGTATTAGTTTAGTAGGAGGTTGTTTAGTAAGATTTGTTTGTTTACGTCAAACGGATTTAAAGGCTTTGGTTGCTTATTCTTCTGTAGCTCATATAGGTTTAGTTTTAGGAGGGATGTTAACTTTAAATTATTGAGGGGTGTGTGGTGCTTTTACTTTGATAATTGCTCATGGTTTATGTTCTTCTGGTTTATTTTGTTTAACAAATATTTCTTATGAGCGTTTAGGTAGACGAAGTTTAATTATAAATAAAGGCCTGCTTAATTTCATACCAAGTATAGCTCTTTGGTGATTTTTATTGAGTTCTGCCAATATGGCTGCCCCTCCTACGTTGAATTTATTAGGAGAAATTACATTACTAAATAGCCTTATTGGTTGGTCTTGAGTAAGTATACTAATATTAGCTTTATTATCTTTTTTTAGTGCTGCTTATACTTTATATTTATTTAGTTATAGCCAACATGGTAAAATATATTCTGGGATATATTCTTGCATGGGTGGTTATACCCGAGAGTATCTTCTTTTATTCCTTCACTGAGTTCCATTAAATCTTTTAATTCTTAAATCGGAACCAACATTATTATGAATTTACCTAAGTAGTTTAATCAAAATATTGATTTGTGGTGTCAAAGATATAATTAGTTATCTTAGGTCGTGTTATGAGGAGTTTCTATTTGTTTTATTAGATTTATTTTTTTATTTTGTTCTAGTTTAAGATTATTCACAATAGGAGTTTTAAGATTAGTTAAGGAGTTTACTTTGTTTATTGAATGGGAAGTTTTAAGCTTACAATCTACAAGAATTGTAATAACTTTTTTATTTGATTGAATATCTTTAATTTTTATGAGATTTGTTTTATTAATTTCTTCCTTAGTTATTTATTACAGAGAGGAATATATAGGGGGAGATTATAATATTAATCGGTTTATTTTGTTAGTTTTAATGTTTGTTTTATCTATAATATTATTAATCATTAGTCCTAATTTAATTAGAATTTTATTAGGGTGGGATGGTCTTGGGTTGGTTTCTTACTGTTTGGTTATTTATTACCAGAATGTAAAATCTTATAATGCGGGGATATTAACTGCTTTATCAAATCGAATTGGAGATGTTGCCTTATTATTAGCAATTGCTTGAATATTAAATTTTGGGAGTTTTAATTATGTTTTTTATTTAGAGTGTATAAAAAGAAGTTGAGAGATAAGATTTATTGGGGTTTTAGTTGTTCTTGCAGCCATAACTAAAAGAGCCCAAATTCCCTTTTCAGCGTGGTTACCTGCTGCTATGGCCGCTCCTACTCCTGTTTCGGCTTTAGTTCATTCTTCAACTTTAGTCACTGCTGGTGTTTATTTATTAATTCGTTTTAACCCTTTAATTAGAGGAACTACTGCAAGATCTTGTTTGTTATTAATTTCTGGGTTAACAATATTTATAGCAGGGTTGGGAGCTAATTTTGAATTTGATTTGAAGAAAATTATTGCTTTATCTACATTAAGCCAACTAGGTTTGATAATAAGTATTTTGGCAATAGGATTCCCTAAGTTAGCTTATTTCCATTTGTTAACCCATGCTTTATTTAAGGCTTTATTATTTATATGTGCTGGGGCTGTGATTCATAATATAAAGGATTCTCAAGATATTCGAAATATAGGGAGTCTTGTGAATCAAATACCCTATACTTCTGCGTGTTTAAATGTTGCTAATTTGGCTTTATGTGGTATACCTTTTTTAGCAGGTTTTTATTCTAAGGATTTAATTTTAGAAATAGCCACGTTAAGAAATCTTAACATAGTGTCATTCTTTTTATTTTTCTTTTCCACAGGGTTAACTATATGTTATTCTCTTCGTTTGGTTTATTATGGGTTAACTGGTGTTTTTAATTCATCTGTTTGTCACCCTATAAATGACGAAGGTCATGTAATGCTACGTGGTATAAGAGGTTTATTGATAATATCAGTAATTGGTGGGAGTATAATAAGATGGATTTTATTTCCAACCCCGTTAATAGTTTGTCTTCCTTTAGAACTTAAAACTTTAGCTTTAACTGCGAGTTTGGCGGGAGGGTGACTAGGTTATGAAATTGCTAAGTTTGGAATTGGGGAAGATGCAAAAAGTTTAAATAATTATAATAAGGTTAGATTTATGGGTTCTATATGGTTTATACCTTTCCTTTCTACTTATGGAGTTTCTAGTTTTCCTCTTACTTACGGATCAAATTTAGTAAAAAGAATAGATCAAGGTTGAAGAGAAAAAATAGGAGGACAAGGGATCTATACTTCTTTACAAAATACTTCAGGTCTTAGTCAATGATTACAAAATAACGATTTAAAGGTTTATCTAACTACATTTATTT